CATTCCCGCATTTCCGTCACCGAGCATTTTGAATTTCCCATTTATCAAAAAATCCCATTCTTTTCTCATTCTGCATTGAATCATATGAATCGATCTAGCAATGATGGAATTTCGATTCTGTTTACTGAATCACATGAAATTTTACCCAACTCCATATATATGGAATGTATGAAATACGTATGAACGGAGGAAAAAAGATGATTTTAGACTTAATTACTTAATTTTAGACTTAGTTAAATTGGAATTTCTAAGAGACAGATCCAAACGGAAAGGGATTGATAAATTCCACTTAGAATTATGGAGTTTTTTTATTTTGTCTAGAATAGAAAATTCACTTTATACCATTATTATGATATTACATATTCCAATCCGATTGGATATCAGAAAAATAAATGGATTCGGGATTTGATCCATTCACGGAGATAAAGACATAATAATCAGAAACAATATAACAATAGAAAGTTCATTTTTTGAGTACTTAACTCTTTCGTGAATTCCATTGTTCCAAAAATGATTTGCGGAGAACTCCTTTTTCTTTTTTTCGTAGAATTTTTATTTTTAGAATACGATTGAAGTGCATAAGAAGGCTTGTATTTATTAAACCCGCGCTGCTATAGCTATCTATCCATACATCGCTCTCCTTTATTGCATACTTCTACTCGGGACAGCACATGTCGTACTCTATCAAAATTTCTATTTTCTCTTCAATCTAATCAATCAAAATTGCAGTACGACAAGTGTGCGCCAATTCCCTATAAACAGGCATCATACACAAATAATATACCCCATAAGCTAACTGTGGAACACAACTTATGTTTGGGGTTTACATATACTAATAATTGACATTATAATTGAAATTGAGTTGAGAAGGTTTTTTTCAATAAAAAATCAAGACTGATTAGTTATATATCAATTTTGATTTTCTTATATCATTTATCATTACGGAAAGACAATTTGAGATGTAAATCCAAGAGTGGGTCATGAATTTACAGTCATATAGTTAATGGTTCCAATTTGTTCTGAATTTTGGCTTTTGTAACTGAAAAAAATTCCCATTTGGTTTTTTAATAGAAAAGAGAGGTATTTAGATATTGGGTGTTTTGAGATACTATAAAATTAATTGAAGGGAAGGAGCCGGCCCCCCCCAAAAAAACAAATAACAAATAAAGGGGAATATTTTCATCGATTTTGTATCGTTTTGGCGGCATGGCCGAGCGGTAAGGTGGGGGACTGCAAATCCTTTTTCCCCAGTTCAAATCTGGGTGTCGCCTGATTAACAAAAGACAAGACTCGAAATCCCTTATTCTTTATTCTCCTTTGCTGTTATAACTCGCCGAATTTTTCCCAGCAAAACACGCGTAGTCTTGAGACTTTCTTGATTGGAAACAGCTGGGGGTTCCCTTCTTTAAATTAAAGTGCCGTAACTCGTTGTATTTAGGATTCAAGGAAAGATTGTAGTAGTGGAAGGGCTATCATATCAAATAAAGAGTTACCGATTTTTTCCATTACTAATGTCGTGTCTACTGGCCGGGTCTTGAATTAGATTGGATGGATAATTGGCTTTTTTCTTTTACTTAATGATAATGAAGGACAAGAAAAATAAAGAATAGGTATCAGTATTCCTACATATATATATTAGTAGCATTCCCTTTGATACTTCAAAAGAAAAGCGTAACTGCAGTTTAATTTTTCATATTTATTGGACTTTCATCAAGGGTGTTGGGTCAGAATCCCCTTTTGACTCTGCACCAGTGATTCCACTATTATTAATAAACACTAATGGAATAATTCCTTCATATTCAGAGAGATAGGGGACATAATTCACATGGATATAGTAAGTCTCGCTTGGGCTGCGTTAATGGTAGTCTTTACATTTTCCCTTTCACTCGTAATATGGGGAAGGAGTGGACTCTAGAGATACTACGAATTGAGTTGGGGAATCAAATTGTATCACTTTTTTATAGATCGTTTTGCAAAGCATAAATAATCTTTATTAATTATTTAATATATTGAATTCATTAATTTAATTCAATTTCGAATTAAAAAATGGAATTAATAAAAATATCTTCATTCCGAAATTGTATTGGCTTTTATTTCTGCTGTGCTTTATTGACGCGTTTGCTATCATGGCTGAAGGATTCAAAATCGATAGAATAACCCTTTTCGAATTTCGAAATCCGAAGAAGTTACCATAGAACTCCTTGGATTATCTGTAAACCGCGCAATCAATTACTTCTTTGAAATGCTAAAAAAAAGATTACTTTTTAATTTTCTATAAATTAGAAAATAATAAGAGTTGCCTCGCGATTATTTCAGATTGATTGGAATCAACAAAAATAAAATAGATAAAGGAAACAAATAGATGAAGCAAAGAAATAGAATTGAGATACTATGTACATTCCATATATTTAATTGATATTAACATTTATGAAGATCCATATACATATTGTAGATTGATCTCGATTCAGTTTGTATCTTTCTAGATTACAATAATAAAAAT